CTTGTATCACAACAAATTCAAAGAAAGAACCCATTATTTGAATGAAGTGAAGTGCCAAACTTGTGGGCGGGGATAAATAGATCTATTTATCTACGATCGAATTATATTTGTTCGATACACTGTTGTCAATATGATTGTCAATTTTGAATATAAATGTTGAGAAAAAAATAAAGAATAGTTGAGAAAAGAATAAAGAATATAAAAAAGACTATAAAAAAATACAATGAAAAAAGAATTAAGTCAATTTCTTTTTTTATTATTTTATTAATTATTATTTTTTTTTTTTTTATTAATTATTATTATTATATTAATTATTATTAATATTTTATATTTTTATATGTTATTTTATCTGTTATGTTATTTTATCTGTTTTTTTTATCTTATTTTATGTTATTTTTTTAAATGCAATTACTTCATTTATTCAATTGATCTTTTTTCTCTATATTTTATATCAATAAAATTAGCTCAATAAAATTTGGTTTTGTTGGTATAGAACACGGTATTCTATAGTAGCAATATTCTATAGTAGCAAAGCAATAAGAAATACGAATAATAAATAAAGTATGAATAGAACAAAAGAGGGGGGAGGAAATAATAAAGAAAAATTTATACAAAGCTAGATATGAGTCATCCACACCCTCTTTTTTGTATTTCATTAATTGAATTTTGTTTGATTAAGACTAAGTTCCGTAAAAACCCCCGCCTTCTTTAAAATATCATGAACAGTTCCTGTGGGTTGAGCTCCTTTTTCAAGGAAATAGAGAATAGCGGGAACATTTAAATAGGTTTGATTATTTATCGGATCATAAAAACCCACTTTTCGAAGATCTCTTCCCTCTCTTCGGGATCGAACATCAATTGCAACGATTCGATAAACGGCTCATTGGGATAGATGTAGTTAAATAATACCCCCCCCTAGAAACGTATAAGAAGTTTTCTCCTCGTACGGCTCGAGAAAAAAATGATTAAAAGTTATGTCTATGTATGGAATTAGAATGTCAAAAAGATCCATAAACCCAGCAAATCAATTAGACATTTAAACCTGTCTTTTTTTTCGAAAAAAAAAAAAGAAGAAAAAAGCATTCGTACTCTCATAACTCAAGTCAAATAACTCTCAAAATGCTCAAAAAAAAAATCCTTAGGCATTCTTTTATTGAGTGGTCTCTAACCCCTTTTTTTTGTCTCGTTTAGAATCTATTTCGATTCTTCATTTTGATCTAGTTGGTGAGACAATTGAAAAGGGTATTTCCTTGTTCTAGGATCCTTTATCTTTGCCTTGAATCATTGGGTTTAGACATTACTTCGGCGATATTTAATCATTTCAAAAATGGCAGCAACATGCCCCTTTTTCTCTCTTTTTTTCTTTCTCTCAAAGAATCATATGAACGATTAATTCCCGCATGATACACTTTTGATCGAAAGTGTTTTACCAATTCCAACAATTTTTCTTTTTGATTTGAAAATAGTTTGAATCGGAGCCTTTCGATTTCTATATCAAAAATAGACTTACGAAGTTGTTCCAACTTATTGATTTCCATTAACTAACCCTAGATCCTTGCCCCTGAAAAATGGATGTTTCTCTTCGAGCTCCATCCTGTACTATTTACATTACAACCCAACAAAAAGACGGATTATAATAGAACAGAACAAAGGATGTCGAGCCAAAAGCACCTTCATTTCTACATAATGGAAAGTGGTGGGTTTTGACATCCACAGCCGATCATGTCCTTCAAGTCGCACGTTGCTTTCTACCACATCGTTTCAAACGAAGTTTTACCATAACATTCCTCTAGTTTGGAACATTGATTCAATTATGGAATCATGAATAGTCATTGGTTCAGTCGATACATAGTAATCTATCTATACTTCTTCCTTCTATATGAAATAAATAGATAATTTAGGAAGAAAAAGCCTCAATAAGAATTCAAATTAACCCATATTGTATTGTATGAATGCAATATATATATATATATTTTTACTTTTATTATAATTATATATTATAATTATACTTTTCTATTCTAAAAAAAAAAAATTAAGAATATCATTAATAATAAGAATATCACGAATATTATAAATAACACAAATAAACTAATCTTTTTGAATCTACCTTGCATCTTCAAATAACTCGATAGATCAAATAACTCGATAGAATAGATTCGCCAATCTCACAGTTCTTCGAGTGCCAATCTTAAGCAATTATTAAAAATCAAAAGCAAGAATCACATTTTCTCCAATATTTGACTCTTAGAAAGAAGGTTGTTAAAAAAAAAAGAGCAATTTAGATTCGGATATCGTTATTCTGATATATAAAAGAGTATGCTCTGGGACGGAAGGATTCGAACCTCCGAATAGCGGGACCAAAACCCGTTGCCTTACCACTTGGCCACGCCCCATTTTGATTTCTATTTGAAACTACTAAACACTAATATGGGTATTCCTTGTTCGTCAATTCCAGTTCCAAATAGCTATGGAATAGATTAGATTCTTGCTAGGATTTTGT